CATGACTTCTGCTCGTTGCATACCTTGATCCACCACTGTCCGAATAGCATTTCCCGCTGCGGTTTGAGCGGCAAATGGTGTTCCTCTTCTTGTACCCTTGAATCCACAACTACCGGCGGAGGACCAAGAAATTACTCGCCCCCGTACATCTGTAACAGTCACAATGGTATTGTTGAAACTTGCTTGAACATGAATAACTCCCTTTGGGATTCTACGCGCATTCTTACGTGAACCAATACGTCTATTTCTACGTGAACCAATTTTTGGTATAGGTTTTGCCATATTTTATCATCTCATAAATATAAGTCAGAGATATATGGATATATCCATTTCATGTCAAAACGGATCCTGGTTTTTTTTACTGATTTTTTTGTACATCTGTATATCAGGTCCTTTAGATTTCGGGAGTCCTTTTTGATTTAAAACAATTACCCTTGCCTTTGTTTATGTCTCGGGTTGGAACAAATTACTATAATTCGTCCCCGCCTACGGATCAATCGACATTTTTCACAAATTTTACGAACGGAGGCCCTTATTTTCATATTTGTCACTCCTTTTCTTAATTCTGAATCTACTTAATTTAATTGGAAGAAAATAAATTTCTTAAAATTTTTAACTTCGAATTGTATCCATACGAAAGAATGTTGAAATCAAAAAACCACCCAATTATTTGAGTCTTTACTTTTGAATATACTGAATATAATATTCAAATTATATTCCCTTTAGTTGAATCATAAGAACTTACCATAATTTTGGTAATTTATAGGGAGTCTATGTATAAAATTACGTTGAACCTTTCCCGAAGCAAAACCTAGAATCGGATTTTTGTTATCTAAACGAACTCGAAACATACATACCATTGGGACGTAGCTCAGTAATTAAACCTTCGCAAATCTGTTTTTGTTCTTTCTCTTGCATTCCAGGTAAAACGGCTTTGAAACATCAACTAATTAAAGAGGCATAATATTATAAACCTACCTTAATTACTCTTTTTTTTTCACAAATATGAAAATTTCGCATATGATTTGGCTATCAGAAAGATTACCATATATAACACAAAATTTCCCCGCCGATTCTTTCTATTCGAGCCTCTCGGTCTGTCATTATCCCTCGAGAAGTAGAAAGAATTACAATCCCCATTCCGCCTAAAATTCTCGGAATTCGTTGATAGTTAGAATAGATTCGTAGGCCGGGCCGACTGATCCGTTTTAAATTTAAAACAGTTCTATATGGTCCTTTCCTATTTCTTCTATGTCGTAGGGTTAAAACCAAAAAAAAATTATTGCTTTCCTGATGTTTTCTCACGTTTTCAATAAAACCCTCTCGTAAAAGGATTTTAACAATATTTTCAGTGATATTAGTAGATGGTATTCGAACTGTTCTTTTTTCATTCATGTCAGCATTGCGTATAGAGGTTATTATGTCAGCAATAGTGTCTTTACTCATGATAAACTAAGATTATTGTTGCCCCCGAATTTTGATATAATCAACATGCTCTATTTCTTTTTTTTTTTTCTAAATTCATAAATATTTTTGAATTATAAAAGGTATATACGTGATATACAAACAATCTACTAATTAAAGTAATCCATTTCATTCAAATATTATAAACTATATCATGGTATTCCCTTATAATACTTCGGGTGCTAATGAAACTATTTTAGTAAAATTTAACTGTCTTAATTCCCGGGGGATCGCGCCAAAAATTCGGGTTCCCTTTGGATTTCCTTCTTGATCAATAACAACTGCAGCGTTGTCATCATATCGTATTATCATACCGTTGTCGCGTTTGAGTTCTTTACAAGTACGTACAATTACAGCTCGGATCACTTCTGATCTTTCTAGAGGTGTATTTGGCACTGCTTCTTTGATTACAGCAACAATAACGTCACCAATATGAGCATATCGTCGATTACTAGCTCCTATGATTCGAATACACATCAATTCTCGAGCCCCGCTGTTATCGGCTACATTCAAATAGGTTTGAGGTTGAATCATATCTTTTTTTATTGATTTTGTATGTAAAGGGTGAAAAAAAAAGAAATATTGTTTGTTCAAAACAAGAAACCTACAATTGTTTTTTTTTTATCAAAAAAATTATTTTCTTTTGTTTTACATTTCTATCCTATACCGAAAGAATGAATTGAGTTCGTATAGGCATTTTTGATGCCGCTATTGAAATAGCCCTTCTGGCTATATTTTCTGCCACTCCGCTCATTTCATAAAGTATTCTTCCGGGTTTAACAACAGCTACCCAATATTCGGGAGATCCTTTCCCCGAACCCATACGCGTTTCGGTCGGTCTTACTGTAACTGGTTTGTCTGGAAATATACGTACCCATATTTTTCCACCGCGGCGTGCGTTTCGTGTCATTGCGCGACGCCCCGCTTCTATTTGTCTAGACGTGATCCAAGCGGGTTCAAGTGCTTGAAGAGCATATCTACCAAAGCAAATACAATTACCTCGATAAGATATTCCTTTCATTCTTCCTCTATGTTG